GCTAGCGTAGCTTAAGTAAAGCATAACACTGAAGATGTTAAGATGGGCCCTAGAAAGCTCCGCAAGCACAAAGGCTTGGTCCTGACTTTACTATCAACTTTAGCTAAACTTACACATGCAAGTATCCGCACCCCTGTGAGAATGCCCCACAGTTCCCCGCCCGGGAACAAGGAGCTGGTATCAGGCACACCCATTAAGCCCATGACGCCTTGCTTAGCCACACCCTCAAGGGAACTCAGCAGTGATAGACATTAAGCCATAAGTGAAAACTTGACTTAGTCAAAGCTAAGAGGGCCGGTAAAACTCGTGCCAGCCACCGCGGTTATACGAGAGGCCCAAGTTGACAGACACCGGCGTAAAGAGTGGTTAAGTTAAAATCTATACTAAAGCCGAACATCCTCAAGGCTGTTATACGCACCCGAAGATAAGAAGTTCAACCACGAAGGTGGCTTTATTTGTCTGAACCCACGAAAGCTATGGCACAAACTGGGATTAGATACCCCACTATGCCTAGCCCTAAACATTGATAGTATACTACGCCCACTATCCGCCTGGGAACTACGAGCATTAGCTTAAAACCCAAAGGACTTGGCGGTGCTTTAGATCCACCTAGAGGAGCCTGTTCTAGAACCGATAACCCCCGTTCAACCTCACCTTTCCTTGTTTTCCCCGCCTATATACCGCCGTCGTCAGCTTACCCTGTGAAGGTTTAATAGTAAGCAAAACTGGTAAAACCCTAAACGTCAGGTCGAGGTGTAGCGTATGGGAAGGGAAGAAATGGGCTACATTCGCTACCACAGCGAATACGGACGATGAACTGAAACGTTCATCTGAAGGAGGATTTAGCAGTAAGCAGAAAATAGAGTGTTCCGCTGAAATTGGCCCTGAAGCGCGCACACACCGCCCGTCACTCTCCCCAAGCCTATCAACTTAATTAACTAAACCCTAATAATCGCAAAGGGGAGGCAAGTCGTAACATGGTAAGTGTACCGGAAGGTGCACTTGGAAAAATCAGAGCGTAGCTAAGATAGAAAAGCATCTCCCTTACACTGAGAAGTCATCCGTGCAAGTCGGGTCGCCCTGAAGCTTAATAGCTAGCCCGCCCAAACAACTTCAACAAATCCCTGTTAATAACCCCTAAGTACACTAGTATTTACATTAAACAAACCATTTTTCCCCCTTAGTATAGGCGATAGAAAAGGACCCACGGCGCAATAGAGAAAGTACCGCAAGGGAATGCTGAAAGAGAAATGAAATAACCCAGTGAAGCCTAGAAAAGCAGAGATTTTAACTCGTACCTTTTGCATCATGATTTAGCAAGTGTAAACCAAGCAAAGAGTGCTTTAGTTTGATTTCCCGAAACTAGGTGAGCTACTCCAAGACAGCCTATTAATAGGGCATACCCGTCTCTGTGGCAAAAGAGTGGGGAGAGCTTTGAGTAGAGGTGACAGACCTACCGAACCTAGTTATAGCTGGTTGTCCAAGAAATGAATAGAAGTTCAGCCTCCCGGCTTCTCTTTTCACCTTAGTTTCACCCCTATTGATGTACTTAAGAAACCGTGAGAGTTAGTCAAAGGGGGTACAGCCCCTTTGAATCAAGACACAACTTTATCAGGAGGGTAAAGATCATAATAAACCAAAGGTAAATATTAGGGTGGGCCTAAAAGCAGCCATCCCCTTAGAAAGCGTTAAAGCTCAAATATACCAATTAACTCTTCTTATTCTGATCACCAAATCTTATCCCCCTAAATATAATGGACCGTCCCATGCTCGCATGGGAGTGATTATGCTAATATGAGTAATAAGAGAGCCCCCGGCTCTCTCCCTGCACACATGTATGTCGGAACGGACATCCCGCCGACCATTAACGACCCCAAACAAAGAGGGTACTGAATAATAGACCAAACAACAAGAAAAACATTCAGGAAGCAGCCGTTAACCCCACACAGGTGTGCCCGTAGGGAAAGATTAAAGGAAAGAGAAGGAACTCGGCAAACATATGAAGCCTCGCCTGTTTACCAAAAACATCGCCTCTTGCAAACTTAATAAATAAGAGGTCCCGCCTGCCCTGTGACTATTAGTTTAACGGCCGCGGTATTTTGACCGTGCGAAGGTAGCGCAATCACTTGTCTTTTAAATGAAGACCTGTATGAATGGCATAACGAGGGCTTAACTGTCTCCTCTCTCCAGTCAATGAAATTGATCTCCCCGTGCAGAAGCGGGGATATAAACATAAGACGAGAAGACCCTATGGAGCTTTAGACACCAAGGCAGATCATGTTAATAACCCTGAATAAAGGACTAAACCAGATGGAACCTGCCCTAATGTCTTTGGTTGGGGCGACCGCGGGGAATTAAAAAACCCCCACGTGGAATGGGAGCACCCCTCCTACAACTAAGAGCCACAGCTCTAGAAAACAGAAATTCTGACCAGCAAGATCCGGCAATGCCGATCAACGGACCGAGTTACCCTAGGGATAACAGCGCAATCCTCTTTTAGAGCCCATATCGACAAGGGGGTTTACGACCTCGATGTTGGATCAGGACATCCTAATGGTGCAGCCGCTATTAAGGGTTCGTTTGTTCAACGATTAAAGTCCTACGTGATCTGAGTTCAGACCGGAGTAATCCAGGTCAGTTTCTATCTATGCTATGCTCTTTTCTAGTACGAAAGGACCGAAAAGAAGAGGCCCATGCTACAGGCACGCCTCCCCCTTACCTAATGAAATCAACTAAACTAGGCAAAAGGGCATACCCCTCCTGCCTAAGAAAACGGCATGTTAAGGTGGCAGAGCCCGGTAATTGCAAAAGACCTAAGCCCTTTCTACAGAGGTTCAAGTCCTCTCCTCAACTATGATATCCACAATCATTACTCACATTATTAACCCCCTAACCTTTATTGTACCCGTTCTTCTAGCCGTCGCTTTTCTTACTCTTCTAGAGCGAAAAGTACTTGGCTACATGCAGTTACGGAAGGGCCCAAATATTGTAGGGCCTTACGGACTTTTACAGCCTATTGCAGACGGCCTCAAACTCTTCATTAAAGAGCCCGTTCGCCCCTCTACCGCCTCCCCCGTGCTGTTCCTCTTAGCACCTATATTGGCTCTCACCTTAGCTCTTACCCTTTGGGCTCCTATACCTCTTCCCTACCCAGTGATTGACCTAAACCTCGGTATCTTGTTTATTCTTGCTTTATCCAGTCTTGCCGTATACTCAATTCTAGGCTCAGGATGGGCATCTAATTCAAAATACGCTCTCATTGGAGCCCTTCGAGCGGTTGCTCAAACCATTTCATATGAAGTTAGCCTGGGCCTCATCCTTCTTAACATTATTATCTTTACAGGAGGTTTTACATTACAAACCTTTAACGTTGCTCAGGAAAGCGTTTGATTAATTTTACCTGCCTGACCCCTAGCAGCTATATGGTACATTTCCACTTTGGCCGAGACTAACCGTGCCCCTTTTGATCTCACTGAGGGGGAATCCGAACTTGTTTCAGGATTTAATGTAGAATACGCAGGGGGGCCCTTCGCCCTCTTTTTTCTGGCGGAATATGCTAACATTCTCCTTATAAATACTCTCTCCGCTACACTCTTCTTAGGTGCCTCCCACATCCCTTCAATCCCCGAATTGACCGCTGTTAACCTCATGACCAAAGCAGCCCTCCTATCTGTCGTTTTCCTCTGGGTTCGGGCCTCCTACCCCCGATTTCGTTACGACCAATTAATACACTTGATCTGGAAAAACTTTCTTCCCCTTACACTAGCTCTGGTTATTTGACATCTGGCCCTTCCCATCGCCTTTGCCGGTCTACCTCCTCAAGTATAAGCATGGAGCTGTGCCTGAAGCAAAGGGCCACTTTGATAGAGTGAATTATGGGGGTTAAAGTCCCCCCAACTCCTTAGAAAGAAGGGGCTCGAACCCTACCTAAAGAGATCAAAACTCTTAGTGCTTCCACTACACCACTTCCTAGTAAAGTCAGCTAATTAAGCTTTTGGGCCCATACCCCAAACACGTTGGTTAAAATCCTTCCTTTGCTAATGAACCCTTACATCTTAGCCACCCTTCTGTTTGGTTTAGGCCTAGGAACAACAATTACCTTCGCCAGTTCCCACTGATTACTCGCCTGAATGGGCCTCGAAATGAATACCCTTGCCATCATTCCATTAATAGCACAACATCATCACCCACGAGCGGTTGAAGCTACTACTAAGTACTTTCTCACACAAGCTACCGGGGCCGCCATATTACTGTTCGCAAGCACCACCAATGCATGAATGACAGGACAATGGGACATTAACCAAATATCCCACCCACTTCCCATCACGCTTATTACCCTAGCCCTCGCACTAAAAGTAGGACTTGCCCCCGTGCATGCATGACTACCCGAGGTGCTTCAAGGACTAGATCTTACCACGGGGTTAATTCTCTCTACTTGACAAAAATTGGCCCCCTTTGCCCTACTCATGCAAATTCAACCCCTAAATTCCACCCTTCTTATTGTTTTGGGGGTTACATCAACACTAGTCGGCGGCTGAGGCGGCTTGAACCAAACCCAACTGCGTAAGATTCTTGCCTATTCCTCCATTGCTCACCTCGGCTGAATAATCTTGGTAATACAGTTTTCACCGTCCCTGACCCTCCTAACCCTCCTTACATATTTTGTTATAACACTTTCTACTTTCCTAGTATTTAAATTGAATAATTCAACCACCGTGAATGCCCTGGCTACTTCTTGAGCAAAAGCCCCTGCTCTTACATCTCTTACCCCTCTTGTCTTGTTGTCTCTCGGGGGCCTCCCACCTCTTACAGGTTTCATACCAAAATGACTAATTTTACAAGAGCTTGCCAAGCACGATCTCGCCCCCACTGCTACATTAGCTGCACTAAGTGCCCTTCTTAGCCTTTATTTTTATCTTCGCCTCTCGTATGCTATAGCATTAACTATTTCTCCCAACAATACAGCAGGGGTTACTCCTTGACGCTTTCCCTCCTCACAACTTACGCTCCCGCTTGCTGCTTCAGTTACATCGACCTTATTACTACTACCTTTAACCCCCGCCGTGGTCGCACTACTAACTATCTAAGAGGCTTAGGCTAACACAAGACCAAGGGCCTTCAAAGCCCTAAGCGGGAGTGAAAATCTCCCAGCCCCTGATAAAACTTGCGGGATACTACCCCACATCTCCTGCATGCAAAACAGATACTTTAATTAAGCTAAAGCTTTTCTAGGTTGGCAGGCCTCGATCCTACAAATTCTTAGTTAACAGCTAAGCGCTTAAACCAGCGGGCATCAACCTACTTTCCCCCGCCTTGTCAGGCGGCTTAGAAGGCGGGGGAAAGCCCTAGCAGGGGTTAGTCTGCCTCTTAAGATTTGCAATCTTATATGTTAAACACCTTAGGGCTTGGTAAGAAGAGGACTCAAACCTCTGTCTATGGGACTACAATCCACCGCTTAAAAGCTCAGCCATCCTACCTGTGGCCATCACACGCTGATTTTTCTCGACTAATCACAAAGACATTGGCACCCTTTATCTAGTATTTGGTGCTTGAGCCGGAATGGTAGGTACAGCTCTAAGCCTCCTCATTCGAGCAGAGCTAAGCCAGCCCGGCGCCCTCTTAGGAGACGACCAAATTTATAATGTAATTGTTACAGCACATGCATTCGTAATAATTTTCTTTATAGTAATACCAATCATGATCGGAGGTTTCGGAAACTGACTTATTCCTCTAATGATTGGAGCCCCAGACATGGCATTCCCCCGGATAAATAATATGAGTTTTTGACTTCTTCCTCCCTCTTTCCTCCTTCTCCTTGCCTCTTCAGGTGTAGAGGCGGGAGCCGGAACAGGGTGAACAGTTTATCCCCCTCTTGCTGGCAATTTAGCCCATGCAGGAGCTTCTGTTGATTTAACAATCTTTTCCCTTCATTTAGCAGGAATTTCTTCAATCCTAGGGGCAATTAATTTCATTACAACTATTATTAACATGAAACCCCCTGCCATTTCCCAATACCAAACACCCCTTTTCGTTTGATCAGTACTCATTACCGCAGTTCTTCTACTTCTTTCTCTTCCAGTTCTTGCAGCTGGTATTACCATGCTACTAACAGACCGTAATCTTAACACCACTTTCTTTGATCCTGCCGGGGGAGGAGATCCAATTCTTTACCAACATTTATTCTGATTCTTTGGACACCCCGAGGTATACATTCTTATTCTTCCCGGCTTTGGAATAATTTCACACATTGTTGCTTACTACTCTGGTAAAAAAGAACCTTTCGGCTATATGGGTATGGTATGAGCAATGATGGCTATCGGCCTTCTAGGCTTTATCGTATGAGCTCATCATATGTTTACTGTGGGGATGGACGTAGACACACGTGCCTACTTTACTTCCGCCACAATAATTATCGCAATCCCTACAGGCGTTAAGGTCTTTAGTTGACTTGCAACCCTTCATGGAGGCTCTATTAAATGGGAAACCCCCCTTCTTTGAGCACTCGGCTTTATTTTCCTCTTCACAGTAGGAGGTTTAACAGGAATTGTTCTTGCTAATTCATCCCTTGATATTGTTCTTCATGATACTTATTACGTGGTTGCCCACTTCCATTATGTACTATCTATAGGAGCTGTCTTTGCCATTGTTGCAGGTTTCGTACACTGATTCCCCCTATTCTCAGGCTACACCCTTCATAGCACTTGAACAAAAATCCATTTTGGAGTGATGTTTGCAGGCGTAAATTTAACCTTCTTTCCACAACATTTCCTTGGCCTTGCTGGAATACCTCGACGATACTCAGATTACCCAGATGCCTATACCCTGTGAAATACAGTCTCCTCAATTGGATCTCTAATTTCCCTAGTGGCAGTTATTATGTTCCTATTTATTATTTGAGAAGCATTCGCTTCTAAACGAGAAGTTCTAGCAGTAGAACTCACAACAACTAATGTAGAGTGACTACACGGCTGCCCTCCCCCTTACCACACTTTCGAGGAGCCTGCATTTGTTCAAGTTCAATCAAACTAACGAGAAAGGGAGGAGTCGAACCCCCATGGGTTGGTTTCAAGCCAACCACATAACCGCTCTGTCACTTTCTTAATAAGACACTAGTAAAAAGTATATTACACCACCTTGTCGAGGCGGAATTGTGGGTTGAACTCCCGCGTGTCTTGCCCCATCTAATGGCCCATCCCTCACAGCTAGGATTTCAAGATGCAGCTTCACCTGTAATAGAAGAACTTCTTCATTTTCACGATCACGCCTTAATAATTGTTTTCTTAATTAGCACTTTGGTGCTTTACATTATTGTGGCCATAGTTTCCACTAAATTAACCAACAAATACATTTTAGATTCCCAAGAAATTGAGATTATCTGAACTGTTCTCCCAGCAATTATTCTTATCCTTATTGCCCTACCTTCCCTTCGCATCCTTTATCTTATAGATGAAATTAACAACCCCCTTCTTACGATTAAAGCTGTTGGCCATCAATGATATTGAAGCTATGAATACACAGACTACGAGGACCTTGGGTTCGATGCATATATAATTCCCACACAGGACTTAACCCCTGGTCAATTTCGTCTTCTAGAAGCGGATCACCGTATAGTAATTCCAGTAGAATCCCCAATCCGGGTTTTAGTCTCCGCTGATGACGTCCTTCATTCATGAGCAGTCCCAGCGCTGGGTGTTAAAATAGACGCAGTTCCAGGCCGATTAAATCAAACAGCCTTTATCGCATCCCGACCAGGAGTTTTTTATGGCCAATGCTCCGAAATTTGCGGGGCAAATCACAGCTTTATACCTATTGTAGTTGAAGCCGTTCCTCTCGAACACTTCGAAAACTGATCGTCCCGAATACTTGAAGACGCCTCGCTAAGAAGCTAAATAGGGTCTAGCGTTAGCCTTTTAAGCTAAAGATTGGTGACTCCCAACCACCCCTAGCGATATGCCTCAACTCAACCCCGCGCCTTGATTTGCAATCCTAATCTTCTCATGGTTAATCTTCTTAACCGTTATTCCCCCTAAAGTATTAGCTCACACTTTCCCTAACGAGCCAACCCTTCAAAGCACTGAAAAACCTAAAACAGAATCCTGAACCTGACCATGACATTAAGCTTCTTTGATCAATTTATGAGCCCCACATACCTAGGAATCCCTCTAATAGCCTTAGCTCTCACACTTCCTTGAATCTTATACCCTACGCCCACAGCCCGATGATTAAACAATCGCTTCCTTGCCCTTCAAGGATGGTTTATTAATCGCTTTACACAACAGCTTCTTCTTCCCTTAAGCCTCGGAGGACACAAATGAGCTGCTCTATTAACTTCTTTAATAATTTTCTTAATCAGTCTAAATATACTAGGCCTTCTTCCATACACTTTTACACCTACCACTCAACTCTCTCTTAATTTAGGCCTTGCAACCCCTCTTTGGCTTGCAACAGTAATTATTGGGATGCGAAATCAACCAACCCACGCTCTAGGTCATCTTCTCCCAGAAGGTACTCCTGGCCCTCTAATTCCAGTTCTCATCATCATCGAAACAATTAGCTTATTTATTCGTCCCCTTGCGTTAGGAGTTCGGCTAACCGCAAATTTAACAGCCGGTCATCTTCTTATTCAACTAATTGCAACCGCTGCCTTCGTTCTTATACCCCTAATGCCTGCAGTAGCTCTCCTGACATCTGTAGTCCTTGTTCTTCTGACTCTTTTAGAAATCGCTGTGGCCATGATTCAAGCCTACGTATTTGTTCTCCTATTAACACTTTACCTACAAGAAAACGTTTAATGGCCCATCAAGCACACCCATATCACATAGTTGACCCTAGCCCTTGACCTCTAACAGGCGCAATTGCTGCCCTATTAATGACATCAGGCCTCGCGACCTGGTTTCATTTTCAGTCTACAACCTTAATAACACTCGGAACAGTTCTTCTCCTCCTTACAATATACCAATGATGGCGAGACATCGTTCGAGAAGGCACCTTTCAGGGACACCATACGCCTCCCGTTCAGAAGGGTCTTCGTTATGGTATAATTCTTTTTATTACCTCAGAAGTTTTTTTCTTTCTTGGATTCTTCTGAGCCTTCTACCACGCCAGTCTAGCACCAACCCCTGAACTAGGGGGCTGCTGACCCCCCACAGGCATCACCACCCTCGATCCTTTTGAAGTACCTCTACTTAACACAGCAGTCCTACTTGCCTCTGGAGTGACAGTTACCTGAGCCCACCACAGCATTATAGAAGGGGAACGGAAACAAGCCATTCAATCCCTTACATTAACCATCCTCCTTGGGTTTTACTTTACCTTCCTTCAAGGCCTGGAGTATTATGAGGCCCCCTTTACAATTGCAGACGGCGTATATGGTTCTACCTTCTTTGTAGCCACCGGCTTTCACGGATTACATGTTATTATTGGTTCCACATTTCTTGCCGTCTGTTTGCTCCGTCAAATTCGATATCATTTTACATCCGAGCATCACTTCGGATTTGAAGCAGCTGCCTGGTATTGACACTTCGTAGACGTTGTCTGACTATTCCTCTATATCTCCATCTACTGATGAGGATCTTAATCTTCCTAGTACTAAAGTTAGTATAAGTGACTTCCAATCACCCGGTCTTGGTTAAAATCCAAGGGAAGATAATGAATCTAGTTACAACTATCATTACTATCACCGCGGCTCTTTCAGTCGTATTAGCCATTGTATCTTTTTGACTTCCTCAAATGACCCCCGACCACGAAAAGCTTTCGCCTTATGAATGCGGTTTTGATCCACTAGGTTCAGCCCGTCTTCCTTTTTCACTACGATTTTTCTTAATCGCAATTCTTTTCCTGCTCTTTGATCTAGAAATTGCCCTGTTACTGCCCCTGCCATGAGGAGATCAATTAGCATCACCATTACTAACCTTCTTCTGAGCCACAGCCGTTCTGGTTATTCTCACTTTAGGCTTAATCTATGAATGAATTCAAGGGGGCCTGGAATGAGCCGAATAGGCAATTAGTTTAAGAAAAACCTTTGATTTCGGCTCAAAAACTTGTGGTTAAAGTCCATAATTACCTAATGACCCCCGTTCACTTTGCCTTTTCGTCGGCTTTCATACTAGGATTAACTGGCCTGGCTTTTCATCGTACCCATCTGCTTTCCGCCCTTCTATGTCTAGAGGGAATAATGCTTTCTTTGTTTATTGCCCTTTCCCTGTGGACTTTGCAATTAGGCTCTACTAGCTTCTCCGCAGCCCCAATGCTTTTATTAGCATTTTCGGCTTGCGAAGCAAGTGCCGGTCTTGCCCTCTTAGTAGCTACCGCACGAACCCATGGTACGGATCATCTACAAACCCTAAATCTGCTACAATGCTAAAAATTTTAATTCCTACTCTTATGCTGATTCCTACCACCTGAATGGTTAAACCTAAATGATTATGACCCACTGCTCTTACTCAGAGTCTTATTATTGCTCTTCTTAGTATCTCATGATTAATTAACATATCCGAGACCGGCTGGTCCACTCTTAACATCTACATAGCTACCGATCCTTTATCCACACCCCTTTTAGTTTTAACTTGCTGGCTACTTCCCCTTATAATTATTGCAAGCCAGAGCCATACAGCCACAGAACCTCTAAACCGTCAACGCACTTATATTACTCTATTAACATCCCTTCAGATTTTCCTAATCCTCGCCTTTGGAGCCACTGAGATCATTATGTTTTACGTTATATTTGAAGCAACGCTTATTCCTACACTCATTATTATTACTCGCTGGGGAAATCAAACCGAACGCCTAAATGCAGGCGTTTACTTCCTTTTCTACACCCTCGCCGGATCCCTCCCTCTACTAGTAGCCCTTCTTCTCCTCCAGAACAGCACCGGCACCCTATCTTTATTAACCATTCATTACTCAGATCCTGTTCAACTTACATCATATGCAGATAAACTGTGATGAGCTGGCTGTCTTCTTGCATTTCTAGTAAAAATACCACTATACGGCGTCCACCTTTGGCTTCCTAAAGCACATGTCGAGGCCCCAGTCGCAGGTTCAATGGTTCTTGCTGCCGTACTCTTAAAGCTAGGCGGGTATGGGATAATGCGAATAGTTGTTATACTGGACCCCCTAACCAAGGAACTAAGTTACCCTTTCATCGTTTTTGCCCTTTGAGGCGTAATTATGACTGGGTCAATTTGTCTTCGTCAGACAGATTTAAAATCTCTCATTGCTTATTCTTCCGTGAGCCACATGGGCCTAGTCGTTGGAGGTATTCTGATTCAAACTCCCTGAGGCTTTACTGGAGCATTAATTCTAATAATTGCTCATGGCCTCGCATCCTCAGCACTTTTCTGCCTTGCCAACACAAACTATGAACGAACGCATAGTCGGACTATACTTCTAGCTCGAGGCCTGCAAATAGTGCTTCCCTTAATAACGACCTGATGATTTGTTGCAAGTCTTGCTAATCTAGCCCTTCCTCCACTACCAAATCTTATAGGAGAAATTATGATTATCACCTCACTATTTAACTGATCCTGGTGAACCCTTGTATTGACTGGGGCAGGAACTCTCATTACTGCAAGCTACTCCCTCTACATGTTCCTCATGACTCAACGGGGCCCACTTCCAGCACATATTATTGCCCTAGATCCCTCTCACACCCGAGAACATCTTCTCATGGCCCTTCATCTTCTTCCCTTACTTCTGCTTATTCTGAAGCCCGAGCTAATCTGAGGGTGAGCCGCATGTAGATATAGTTTAACAAAAATATTAGATTGTGATTCTAAAGACAGGGGTTAAAGCCCCCTTATCCACCGAGAGAGGCTCGCCAGCAACGAAGACTGCTAATCTCCGCGACCTTGGTTGAACCCCAAGGCTCACTCGAATTGCTTCTAAAGGATAACAGCTCATCCGCTGGTCTTAGGAACCAGAAACTCTTGGTGCAAATCCAAGTAGTAGCTATGCACCCCACTTCATTGATAATAACCTCGAGCTTAATCATTATTTTTACATTACTGGCCTACCCTGTATTCTCGACTCTTACCCCTCGCACTCAAGCCCCTACCTGGGCTGTCTCTCATGTCAAAACGGCGGTAAAACTAGCCTTTTTCGTCAGCCTTCTCCCATTATTCTTATTCTTGAATGAAGGTGCGGAAACAATTGTTACTTCCTGAACCTGAATAAATACGACATGTTTTGATATTAATATCAGCCTTAAATTTGACCATTATTCTATTATTTTTACTCCCATCGCCCTGTATGTCACATGGTCCATCCTTGAATTTGCATCCTGGTATATACATGCCGATCCAAATATGAACCGATTTTTCAAGTACCTTCTTATCTTCCTTATCGCTATGATTGTCCTAGTAACAGCCAATAATATGTTTCAACTGTTTATCGGATGGGAAGGAGTTGGTATCATGTCTTTTCTCCTTATCGGGTGGTGATACGGACGAGCCGATGCTAACACCGCCGCTCTTCAAGCCGTTGTGTATAATCGTGTAGGGGATATTGGTTTAATTTTTGCCATAGCATGAATAGCTATGAACCTAAATTCATGGGAAATACAACAGATCTTTGCAGCCTCCAAAGACTTTGACCTTACTTTCCCTCTCCTGGGCCTTATCGTTGCCGCCACCGGCAAATCAGCCCAGTTCGGACTTCACCCATGGCTGCCATCTGCTATAGAGGGTCCTACGCCGGTATCTGCCCTACTACACTCCAGCACAATAGTCGTTGCTGGTATTTTTTTACTCGTTCGAATGAGCCCTTTACTGGAGAACAATCAGATTGCCCTCACCACCTGTCTTTGTTTAGGTGCCCTAACTACCCTTTTTACAGCTACATGTGCCCTCACTCAAAATGATATCAAGAAAATTGTTGCCTTCTCAACATCAAGTCAACTAGGACTAATGATGGTAACTATTGGACTTAATCAACCCCAACTCGCCTTTCTGCATATTTGCACGCATGCCTTTTTTAAAGCAATACTTTTTCTGTGCTCCGGTTCAGTAATCCATAGTCTAAATGATGAACAAGACATTCGCAAAATGGGAGGAATACACCATCTCACCCCCTTCACCTCTTCTTGTCTTACAGTTGGGAGCCTTGCCCTCACGGGCACCCCTTTCCTGGCCGGCTTTTTCTCAAAAGACGCAATTATTGAAGCCCTAAACACATCACACCTAAACGCCTGAGCCCTTGTCCTTACCCTTCTCGCCACTTCCTTTACAGCAATCTATAGCCTTCGAGTAGTGTATTTTGTGTCAATAGGTCACCCCCGATTTAATTCACTCTCTCCTATTAATGAAAACAACCCAGCAGTTATTAATCCTATCAAGCGACTTGCGTGAGGAAGCATCGTTGCTGGCCTTTTAATTACGTCGACCATTATTCCCCTAAAGACCCCTGTTATAACCATGCCTCCTCTCCTTAAACTAGCTGCCCTTATCGTTACAATTATTGGCCTTCTCCTCGCCCTAGAACTGGCATCCCTAACAAGTAAACAATTCCAAACCACACCACGACTGCCCCTTCACCACTTTTCTAATATATTAGGGTTTTTCCCATCAATTATTCACCGATTTACCCCTAAGCTAAACCTCGTTTTAGGACAGTCAGTGGCTAGCCAAATGCTCGATCAAACCTGAATCGAAAAAATTGGCCCTAAAGCTGTGGTTTCTTCTAATATTCCTCTGGTTACTACAACTAGCAACACTCAGCAGGGGTTAATTAAAACCTACTTGGCTCTTTTCCTTCTTTCTCTCACCTTCGCCCTTCTCATGGTCACGTATTAAACCGCCCGAACTGTCCCTCGACTTAGTCCTCGTGTAAGTTCCAATACCACAAATAACGTAAGTAATAACACCCAGGCACTAATTACCAACATCCCCCCTCCTAACGAGTATATTATAGCCACTCCCCCAATATCCCCACGGAACATAGAAAACTCCCCAAACTCATCAGCCGGGGCTCATGACGATTCATATCAGCCACCTCAAACAGTGCTGGAAGCCAGACACACCCCTAGTACATAAAGAACCATATAGGTTACAACTGGCCAACTCCCTCATCCTTCCGGGAAGGGCTCAGCAGCTAAAGCTGCTGAATATGCAAATACAACTAGTATTCCTCCCAAGTAAATTAAAAATAAAACTAGTGATAAAAAGGGACCCCCATGGCCCACTAAAACACCGCATCCCATCCCCGCTACAACTACTAACCCTAAAGCAGCAAAATATGGGGAAGGGTTAGAAGCAACAGCTACTAAACCTAATACCAACCCTAATAAGAACAAAGACATAATATAGGTCATAATTCCTGCCAGGACTTTAACCAGGACTAATGGCATGAAAAACCACCGTTGTTATTCAACTACAAGAACCTCTAATGGCAAGCCTACGAAAAACTCACCCGCTACTAAAAATCGCAAACAACGCACTAGTTGACCTCCCTGCCCCCTCTAATATTTCAGTATGATGAAACTTTGGTTCCTTACTTGGCCTCTGCTTAATTATTCAAATCCTTACTGGGCTTTTCCTTGCCATACACTATACCTCTGATATTGCAACAGCTTTCTCCTCCGTTGGACATATTTGTCGAGACGTTAACTATGGCTGACTCATTCGAAATCTTCATGCCAATGGCGCATCTTTCTTCTTTATTTGCATTTATATGCATATCGGCCGTGGCTTATATTACGGTTCCTACCTCTACAAAGAAACATGAAACGTTGGCGTTGTGCTTCTTCTCCTTGTAATAATGACAGCCTTCGTAGGATATGTCCTGCCCTGAGGTCAAATATCATTTTGAGGGGCAACCGTCATCACTAATCTCCTTTCTGCAGTACCCTATATCGGGAACGCTCTGGTTCAGTGAATCTGAGGGGGCTTTTCAGTTGATAACGCCACTCTAACCCGTTTCTTTGCCTTCCACTTCCTTTTCCCTTTCGTCATTGCAGGCGCCACCCTAGTTCATCTTCTATTTCTTCACCAAACGGGTTCAAATAATCCTCTCGGACTAAACTCAGATGCTGATAAAATTTCATTCCACCCATACTTTTCATATAAAGATCTACTTGGATTTGCAGCATTACTTATTGGTCTCACAGCCCTTGCACTATTCTCACCTAATCTTCTCGGGGATCCCGACAACTTCACCCCAGCTAACCCCTTAGTTACCCCACCTCACATCAAGCCTGAGTGATATTTCCTGTTTGCTTACGCCATTCTTCGATCCATCCCAAATAAATTGGGCGGAGTCCTAGCCCTTCTTGCTTCCATTTTGGTACTTATGATCGTACCCATCCTCCACACGTCTAAACAACGTGGCCTGACCTTTCGCCCTATCACACAGTTTCTGTTTTGAACTCTTATTGCCGACGTTGCCATCTTAACTTGAATCGGTGGCATGCCTGTAGAAGACCCGTATATTATTATTGGCCAAGTTGCATCCCTCTTATATTTCTCCCTATTCCTGCTCCTCGCCCCACTGGCCGGATGAGTAGAAAATAAAGCTCTTGGATGATCGTGCACTAGTAGCTCAGCGTAAGAGCGCCGGTCTTGTAAACCGGATGTCGAAGGTTAAAATCCTCCCTACTGCTCAAAGAAAGGAGATTTTAACTCCTACCCCTAACTCCCAAAGCTAGGATTCTAAGCTAAACTATTCTTTGCGTATGTCTTTAATTCATAATATGTAAAAATACATATATGTATTATCACCATATATTTATATTAACCATATCTATGGTATTCAAGGACATATATGTATTATCACCATATCTAGTATTTAAACACTCATATATCACCAAACCAAGAAGACTTATACAAAGCAAGTAGAGAAGTGTGTAACATCTTGGATGAAATCAAGGATTGGCGAAATTTAAGACCGAACACATTAACTCACCTGTTAAGTTATACCTTTACTCAAACATCTCGTCATATCTCAATAACTGGATGTAGTAAGAACCGACCATCAGTTGATTTCTTAATGCCAACGGTTATTGAAGGTGAGGGACAAGTATTCGTGGGGGTTTCACACAGTGAATTATTCCCGGCATTTGGTTCCTACTTCAGGGCCATCAATTGATATTACTCCCCACACGTTCATCGACGCTTACATAAGTTAATGGTGGTAATACATCTCCGAGAGACCCAGCATGCCGGGCACTCACTCCATTGGGCAAGGGGTTCTCTTTTTTTTTTTTCCTTTCAACTGGCATCTCACAGTGCACACGGTAATCTCTAACAAGGTATGAACATTTAACGCGTCAAGCAAGTAAATAGTATGAGTGTTGAAAAGACTTTACTTAAGAATTGCATATTATAATATCAAGAGCATAAGTAGTGCTTGTTCACTCGAAAGATATCTAAGATGACCCCCGGTTTCTGCGCGTAAAACCCCCCTACCCCCCTAAACTCGAGAGATCACTAAGACTCCTGAAAACCCCCCGGAAACAGGAAAACCTCTAGTAGTTTATTTTAGGTCTAAAATGCGCTTATTTACACTATTGAAACAATGCACAT